TCGAACAAAGTAATCGGGGGTGTAATAAAAAAAATCTGAAAAAAAAATTAGAAAATTCTAGGGTTGACCCGTAGACTTAAATAAAATTAGTAAAATTTGATTCCATTTTTTTTTTTCAATTTCAGATCTTTTTTGTCTAAAAATTCATCGGATGAGTCTTTTTAACTTTAACAAAAAAGGCCCGGCTGGGGACTGACCAGGCCAGGCTATTAAAATAAAAAAGATCTTTTACTTGTGTTTTGACGAGACAAAATAAAAAAAAGGATTCTCTATTTCTATTATTGTGGTTTTATTTATTTCTCTTTTGAGTTCGCGCCTTTTCTTTATCTAATCTTTATCGAAATTTTTGATATAAATAGAATTACTGAGAAAGTTCTATAAAAAAAGTTATATAATAGTAATATATATATATTATATATAAATAGGTGATAAATATATTTATATAATAAAAAATAAATTATCTATAATATAATAAAATATAGAAAATGAAAAAATATATATAATCTAAAGAATAATCTATAAAAAAAATAAAGCTTTTTAAGAATAAAGTGGAGAAGGTTCTTTTTCAAGCCTTTTTTTGTCTAATGAACCTAATAAGTATCCCTTTTCGATTAGGAGAGATGGCTGAGTGGACTAAAGCGTTGGATTGCTAATCCATTGTACGAGTTAATCGTACCGAGGGTTCGAATCCCTCTCTTTCCCTTTTTCCTTTTGATGATGTGTAATAGATAAAATCCTACTAAAATTCGAGCATTTCCACTAATTAAATAAAGCAATAAAAAACCTTTCTTTTTTATTCTTCACGTCCCGGATTACGTCCTGGATCATTAGATAGGAATCCAAATATGAAGAGAGAAACAAAGAATATAACTACAGTGTATACAAAAAGTTTGAGAGTAAGCATTACACAATCTCCAAGATCTTACTAAAAAAAAAAAAGAGAATAGATTCTCTATTTTTATACCAAATATCTAATTTTGATACCAATAAATCAAGTGATTTATTTTTTTCTCGAAAAAAAATAAAAAAAAGGGTTTCAGAACGTCATTTGTAATAAGCTAATAGTCGAGGCTTTCATATTCAAACAGATTTGCATACCAACATCTAGATATTTTTTTTGATGAACTCGAATCTAATTAGGTTCTTTCATTTAGGGAAAAGAGGATAAAATTTAGGAAATAGAATGATCCAGATTTAGTATGGCTACCAAAAAAATTGCATGTTTGAATTGAGAGTTCGCTCATACGTCACGATTTTTTTGATCTTTTGAATTGTTGGAAGAATAAAAATCGTGAATTTTTTTAAGACAGTATTAAGAATTTCATCGAAAACTTACAGCGGCTTGCCAAACAAAGGCTAAGAGAAGAAAGAAAAGAGGTATTACGGGCATAACATCTACGATTGGATTTAAAAAGGCGTAGGCCTCCGGCAATTTGGCGACTAAAAAAGTGCTTGAAAAAAGGGCAGAATTCAAACAAATACAGATCAAATTAAATATATTAAGCATAACAAAAATTGGTGTTCTTGTGGATAATTTTATTTTGATTGAGTTATTAATATATTTTTTATATAAGGAAAAAATAAAAAAAGATAGTCTAAAAAGACTTTGTTGAACTTACTCAATCAAAAATCCTTTTATTCTCTTATGAGAATTAAAGAAATAATATTTTCATACAATATCTTAATTGAATTCTATGTAATGATCAATAAAGTAAGTTTGATTTGCTATCTACACGTGTCAAAACTCTAGCACCAATGTAATCTATATTTAATTTGGGCTTAAATTGAATTGACGAACAACCAATAGCAATATTACTCTTTTAGTAGTCTTGAATAAAAATCGAAATGGGGCGTAGCCAAGCGGTAAGGCAACGGGTTTTGGTCCCGCTATTCGGAGGTTCGAATCCTTCCGTCCCAGAGTACCGGAATCAATCTTCTATTGCCTTTGTACACCATCTTTCTCTTTCTGTTTAAAAATCTAATAGTTTTGAAGAATAAAATATTGAAATGAAAAGAAGAAAAAACTTATTTTGCAGCATTTCAACCGAATTCAAAAAAATCTATTTGCTTTTTTAATTTGTGTGTGATGCGGGTAAGTAAGGTAGAACCATAGATTTTAAGAGTTTTAATAAAAAAAATCTATATTTATATATATAAATATAGATTTCTATTCAAATTTTAGATTTTACATATATACAATCTAATATGGGATTCGTTTGAATTCTGACTGAACCTTTTACGCGTAAATTCACTATTCCATTCATAGAGAAAGAAAAAAGTATAGATTACGATATACTGACTGAACTATGACTATTCATGATTTCATACTTGAATCAATTACACAAACTAGAGGAATGTTATGGTAAAACTTCGTTTAAAACGATGTGGTAGAAAGCAACGTGCGACTTGAATTGAAGGACATGATCTGCTGTGGATTTTTTGATCCGCCACTTTTTATATAGGAATATAGGTGCTCTTGGCTCGACATTTTGTGTTCTATTTTACTAAAGTTCTACACTTTTTTGGAATATAAAAAAGAGTACAGGATGGAGCTCGAGGAGAATATAAAGTTTTTATTCCTTTCGCAGGAGTAAGGATCTAGGGTTAGTGCGAATCAATAAGTTGGAACAACTTCGTAAGTCTTTTTATTTTTATATTGAAAAAAAAGCCCTTTCAAGCAATTTTACAATGGAAAAGGGAATTTTCTGAAAATTGTAAAATTCTTTGAATAAAAAGTATATCATGCGTGAATCAAGCGTTTATATGATTCTTTGATAGAAAGAAAAGAAATCATAAACAAAATAAGGGGCTTGTTGCTGCCCTTTTTTAATAAAACGATTCAAGATCACCGAAGTCATGTCTAAACCCAAAGATTCAAAGTAAGGATAAAGAATCCTGAAACAAGGAAATCCAGTTTTCAATTGTTTGAACAACTAGATTAGAATGAAGAATTAAAATTGATTCTAAAAAAACGAGACAAACAAAAAAAGGGTTAGAGACTACTCAATAAAAAAAGTACTTAAGGATTCTCTGTTGAGATATTTGAGAGTTATTTAACTTGAGTTATGAGAGTACGAATGTTACGAATGCTTTTTATGGAAAAAATATTTAGGGTTTCAATACTGGCTAATTTATTTAATCTTTTTATTAATCTATTTAATATTTTAATTTTATACAGAGAGGTAACTTCTATTCATTGCATTTTTTTTCTCGAGCCGTACGAGGCCAAAACCTCTTATACGTTTCTAGGGGGGGGGTATTATTCATATACATCTATCCCAATGAGCCGTTTATCGAATCGTTGCAATTGATGTTCGATCCCGAAGAGAAGGAAGAGATCTTCACAAGGTGGGTTTTTATGATCCGATAACAAATCAAACTTATTTAAATCTTCCTGCTATTCTCGATTTTCTTAAAAAAGGCGCTCAACCAACAAGAACAGTTCATGATATTTCAAAGAAGGCAGGGATTTTGACGGAATTAAGTCTTAATAAAACGAAATTGAATTAATGAAATATAAAAAAGAGGATGTGAAAGACTCGTATATAGCTTGGTATCAAATTTTATCTACTCTTTTCTTTCCTCCTCTTTCGCTCCCAGCATATTTTTTTTGATTTATTCGAATTTCGATTTATTATTAGCTAAGGTACGAATACTAAAAAATACCCTGCTAACAACTACTATGTTTTATAATCATAAACAAATTTATGAAAATAATTTTGGATCTATATTATATAAATTCTAATTTTTGTATAAATACAAAATTTTACTGTATAGAAAATAATACTGTATATAAAATAATATATTAATTCTGAATAAAACGAATATATATAATAATATATTAGTTTATAAATATATATATTATTATATGAATAATTTATTCATTATTCATAACCAATTAAAGGCCATAAAAAATGGGTCTAAAAAAAGTATAAAAAGATTTGAGATTACCCTAACTGGCTTAGTTTTCATTCATTGTATGAACTAACAAACCAAGGGGTTAAGCTTTTTTATTTATTTTTTCTATTCTTTTCACTATATTAAAAATTAACAATCATATTGACAACAGTGTATGGACCAAATATAATTCTCTCATAGATAAATAGATTTATTTATCCCTGACGCACACATAACTGGATTTTTCTTTTTTTTTTCTTTATTCTGGTTGTATCTACATATTTGCAGTACTTTCTTTTTTTGTTTTTTGGGGGTTGCTAACTCAACGGTAGAGTACTCGGCTTTTAAGTGCGACTAGCATCTTTTACACATTTGTATGAAGAAAAGGATTCGTCCAGATCCGCGGTAGAGTTTGTAAGACCACGACTGATCCTGAAAGGAATGAATGGAAAAAATAGCATGTCGTATCAAGGGAGAATTCAAATAACATTTTTTTTTTTTGCTTTCCTGATCGGTACAACCTTCGTTTTCGATGTCGAAAAAAAAAAAAAAAAGAATTCCAATTTGGGTCAAGTGAATAAATATAAATGGATGGATAAAAAACCCAGTTTTCCTGATTCCAGGAAAAAAAAAAGAAACGAGCTTCCATTCGTAATTTGAAAAATTACCCGATCTAATTAAATGTTAAAAATAGATTAGTGCCTAATACGGGTATGGGAAGGAATTTTTTTCTTGCGTGTTATTATTTTTCATGAGTCCTAATTATTTTTTCCCTAGTCCGTTTGGGTTAGGTTGTAGATGGATGTGTAAAAGAAGCAGTATATTGATAAAAAAAATATATATATATATATTTCCAAAATCAAAAGAGCGATTAGGTTAAAAAATAAAGGATTTCTAATCATCTTGTTTTGTTATTCTATAATATAACGAACAGAAACCTATTAAAGATAGAGAATCCGGTTAGCAGTCTACCTGTTTATGAGGTATCTATTGCTTTCGTAGTCTAATACCTTATTTTGACTGTATCGCACTATGTGTCATTTCAGAACTCAAGAAAATAACGACTTTACCTTCAGTTCAAATCGAATTTCAATCCAAATGGA